AAGTAGCTGGCAAATTAAAATTGGAATTAGCTCAATTCGCAGAGTTAGAAGCCTTTGCACAATTCGCTTCTGATCTCGATAAAGCTACTCAGAATCAATTGGCAAGAGGTCAACGATTACGCGAGTTGCTTAAACAATCCCAATCAGACCCTCTTACTGTGGAAGAACAGATAGCTACAATTTATATTGGAGCAAATGGATATCTTGATTCGTTAGAAATTGGACAGATAAAGAAATTTCTCATTAAGTTACGTACCTACTTAAAAAAGAATAAACCTCAATTTCAAGAAATTTTATCTTCTACCAAGACATTCACCGAGGAAGCGGAAACCTTTTTGAAGGAAGCTATTCAGGAGCACACTGAACTGTTTCTACTTGAGGAACAAGCATAAATTTATAACTCTAATTCTATTGTTAGAACAAGAGTTATTCTTGCGAATTATTTCTGATTCAAATCATTCAAAAAAGGGGTTTCTTGGTATCGCCACTTTAAAAATAGATGGAAAAAAATTGCGTCCAATAGGATTTGAACCTATACCAAAGGTTTAGAAGACCTCTGTCCTATCCATTAGACAATGGACGCTTTTCATTCCTATTTCATTCTTTCGCATTCTCCCTTTATCTTTTTTTTTTTTGAGAAAAATAAATGAAAATTTTTTTAGGTAAAAAAAAAAGAATGCATATTCGAATCGATGATGCATATAGAATAAGGAATATGGGGCGGGTAGCGGGAATCGAACCCGCATCGTTAGCTTGGAAGGCTAGGGGTTATAGTCGACGTTAATTTATCATTCTTAACGTCTCTAATTCAAAACCGAACATGAAAATTTTGTTTCATTCGGCTCCTTTATGGAAAATTGATGTATTCCCAGAAACAAAAATTAGATCCATAACATCTATGTCAGCTTTTCTTATTAAAGACACCCAAAGCCACTCGCTTTCTAGATGATCCCTCTAGAGAAGGGGGATTCTATTATCCCAAATCCGTCTAATCTAGTTACTTCGTTCCCTATTTCCACTCGAGGGATCCTGAGGAAAAGAATTTTATTTAGTTTCCACCGAGCTAAAATAATATGCTGATGGTTCTAGTAAACCAAAACTACCATTTTCTAGCTGTTTGGCTTTAATCTTCGCTTATACAAGACAAAAATTTAAGATCTAGTTACGATTGGAAATGCACTTTTTTTTTTTATCTTCATCCATAGATCCTTTACTTATATTTATTAATTGGAAGATTTGATCCAATTTTTTTTTTATTATGCTTCGTGACTCTATAACCCTTTTATTCAATTGAAATTGAACTTTGGATACAAATCGTGAGAATTTCTATTTTTCCTCAAATATGCTATTGAGGGGAAAAGGATTAAACTCTTTTTAGGAAATAAAGTTTTTTTTTGATCGGAATATGAAAAACCCGAAAGACCCCTTAACTTTTTAAGTTATTAATTGAACGAATCACACTTTTACCACTAAACTATACCCGCTTCATATTCATTATTATATATGAATATACCTTTTGTCGAACAAAGGAATGAGATGCTATCTTAATCTTAATAGCATCAGACTCATTAAAACTTGAGCGTTGACACTTCATCCTCCCCGACCAGGGGTACTTGAAGTCGAAGTACAGAAAGTTTTTAAAAATAACCAAATTATAATAAAGTTAGAATAAAGCAAAAAGTCTCATTTTTCACTTGTTATAAGTCATTACTGACAGTCCAAAATTGAAGGAATTATTGAAGCTGGGCTATAACCATGACGAATTCCTCATTTTTTTTTTTTTACTTTCCCTTCAACTGACCCATTTTTGAATTTGAACTCGGATTAATTGGATCTTAAATGTTCAATGTCCCTTGAACAAATAAAAGAGTTATGTTATATATGTTATAACATATGTGTGTTTCATTTTTTATATTATATTATTTAATATCTGTATGTGCTTTTTTCCAGTTAAATAATTAACTAAATTGAGAAAAAAGACTCAAAATTAAAAATACTACTTAATACTAATTAATAAATACTAATAAAAAAAAAATTATTAATTTGAATATTCTTTCATTTTCATATTTTATAGTATATTTTATAGTATTTTCTATAGTATTATATTACTAATACTAAGAAATTACACTTGGAATGGAGATAAAAATTGTCTTTATTGTTACTTCAATAACTTCAATAACAAGTATCTTTGATTTGATATAATAAAAACAAAAAATGAAATCATTTGATCTATGAAATGATTGATTCATCAGAAGTAATGTAATAACCCGGCCTGGTTAAGTACTGGCCGGGGGAATGGACTTTTCTTACAAAATAAAAATCAAGGAAGTAATTCAATTTAAATTTTTTTTACTTCGCCTGTCACACCACATAAAAAATTTTCAATTTGAATTGGGAGAGATGGCTGAGTGGACTAAAGCGACAGATTGCTAATCCGTTGTACGAGTTATTTGTACCGAGGGTTCGAATCCCTCTCTCTCCGCTCCCCTCGATCGCTTCAGACTTTCAAAATCTTTTTTTTTTTATTTTATTCCTCACGTCCAGGATTACGGACCGGATCATTAGATAAGAATCCAAAGATGAAGAGAGAAACAAAAAATATGACTACTGTGTAAACAAAGAGTTTGAGAGTAAGCATTACACAATCTCCAATATTTTTTTTGAAAAGGGAAATAGATTGCCTATTTTTTATCACATACACTATGTTGACATAGTGCCCCAAAAAGAAACCAAAAAGAAAATGAAGTCTTTTCTTGAAAAAGGTAATTTTTACTAATTTTTTGTTTTTGTAATGTAATAATAATAAGAAAAGCAAGATTCTGATTCCTTCATTACCAAAAATTTTTGGTATTTTTGGTCATATCCATTATTTGGTATTGTGGGGTCTTTAGAAAGTCCTTGTTTACTGGAAGGTCAGAACGAGGAAATAAGTTGATCAAAATTTATCACCGTGCGATTATTCAATATAATACAAGAACAAGAATTTCTATTTTCGAATGGAGGGTTCATAATGTAAAATTTATAAGATCTTATAAATTTTTAGAAAATTTTTTTCGTAAAAATCATGAATTTTTCGGAGCATTAAAGAGTTTATCGAAAACTTACAGCAGCTTGCCAAACAAAGGCTAAGAGCAAAAATAGTACAGGTATGACAGGCATAACATCTACGATAGGATTGAAAAAGGCATAAGCCTCGGGCAATTTGCCGAAGAAAAAACTACTCGAAGAAAGGGTAGAATTAAGACAGATACAGATTAAACTAAAGATATTAAGCATAACAAACATTTCATTCTTGTAGATTAGAAAATTAGATTTTGATTGAGTTCTTTTTATGAGGGAAAAATTAAAAGGTAGGTCAAAAAACCTTCTTGTTCTTCGAACGCTCTCAAATCAAAAATCTTCCCTTTCATTCTCAAATGAGAATACAAGGAATTTTAGTTTCATACAATATCTTAATTTAATTTTATGGAATGATCAATCATTTTTTTCTATATTTTCATGTGTTGAACCCTAGCAGTAATATATTTCATATATATTTGAATTGGGATTGACGAACGACTAATACCAATATTAGTCTTTATTAGTATCAAAGAGAAATTCGAAATCGAAATGGGGCGTGGCCAAGTGGTAAGGCAACGGGTTTTGGTCCCGTTATTCGGAGGTTCGAATCCTTCCGTCCCAGAGCGTCTACATGAGAAAGGAAAGATTCTTCTCTTTAACAAATTTCTCTTTAAGTTTGGAAATTTTTTTCTTTAATCTTGGATATAGTGTCACCTTTTGTTCTGATTTTTCTATAAAAATAAAACTTTTTTCATTTAGTTTTTCACAAATGCGATTGAGTGTACGGGTAGAAATAAAGAGATTTCATTGAATTCTAAATTCAAAACAATTTTTGGGTATATCATTAAGAGACTACTATTTTAATAGTCATATTGAAGTAAGTTACTTAGGAAAACTCTTTTTTCCATGAAATCTGAATTCTCGTATTATGTAATTTATTATGGAATTCTGAATTGAAAGAGAAAAAGAGATCCTTTTCTATTTCATACTCATGAAAACAAAAATTCTTTTTTTTATGAACCTGGGTACTCGAAGAAATTTGAAAAATCTATATTATAAATATAGAGAAACTTATGACTTTTTCGAGTTATTGGAATAGCTTATATTTTGTTAATAACTGATTTTATTCCGGAATTGGAAAATCCATAGGGCCGTTCTTTTTAGATTTAGAGTTTATTTGTTCGAGAAGAATTTTTTCCATAATTTAACATAACATCCCGAATGATCTGTTGAAGATTTTAATTAGATTTAAGGAAATGGATTCACTTTTCTTTTTTCTTTTTTAGAAATTTCTTTCACCCCATAGGATAGAGGGGCGAAATAACTTAAATCCTTTATAATATAAGACTTTTTTCCAGATAATTATTTACCTTTCCCTAGATACATACATAAAAAATATTTTGTATCATTGAGCCAATGACTATTCATGATTCCATATTGAATCAATTGCATACCGTTTCAAAATAAAATTTAAAATGAGAGGAGTGTTATGGTAAAACTTCGTTTAAAACGATGTGGTAGAAAGCAACGTGCGACTTGAAGGACATAATTCACTGTGGATTCTTACATCCGTCATTTTCTATAGGAATGAAGATGCTCTTGAATCGACATAGTTTGTTCTGTTCCTATTAGGAACCCAATTTGTATTGGGTTGGTAAATAGGACTAGTACATGATGGAGCTCGAGCAAAACGTATTGATTCATTTATCGGGGGGGCGAATCTAGGGTTAGTAACAATTAATAAATTAGACTACTTTGTTAAGTATATCCTCAATATAGAAATTAAAATTTTAAATTGCAGGATTCAAATCCCAACAAGTTTGAAATAAAATTAATAATATTTTTTATATTACATTACAAGGGAAAAAATCGTTCATATTATCTTTCCATAGAAGGAAATAACAAAAAACAAAAGGTATGTTGCTGCCGTTTTGAAAAAGGGGATAAGGATCACCGAAGTAATGTCTAAACCTAATGATTTTAAAAAGTAAAGAGAAAGAATTCCGGAACAAGGAAACACTATTTTCAATTGTCTCAATATTTTATTTTTAGTATAATGATGGCGACTAAAAAAAGATTCGAGACGAAACAAACAAAAGAGGAGAAAACCTCTTATACGTTTCTAGGGGGGGTTATTTATCTATATCTATCCCAATGAGCGATCTATCAAATCGTTGCAATTGATGTTCGATCCCGACGAGAAGGAAGAGATCTTCGAAAGGTGGGTTTTTATGATCCAATGAAAAATCAAACTTATTTAAACGTTCCTGCTATTCGTTATTTCCTTGAAAAAGGTGCTCAACCTACAGGAACTGTTCATGATATTTTAAGAAAAACAGAATTTTTAAAAGAATTCATAAAATAAATAAAAAAATTAGAAAAAAGAAAGGTAACTAGTATAAATTTGTGTGGTAATTATTTACTCACAATTTCTCTTTTCTTGTTCTATATTATGTTTTATATTTACCATATTTATTGTTTGTTGTGCCAATCCAACACAAATCCTTATTTTATTTCATTTTTATTTAATTGATCTCATTTTTTCTCAACAATTTATTCATATTGACAATGGTGTGTCGAACAAATATAATTCGATCGTAGATAAATAGATCTGTTTATTTCGATCCTTATTTATTTATGGGTTTTTCCTTTACTTCATTCAAATTATGGGTTTGCCAAATTTACTATTTGTTATATAAGATATATTTTTTTAACGAAAATCAAAAATTTTTTCTATTTTATAAAAAAGGGGGGTGGTCTTTAAATGTAAATTTTTACATTTTTTTTATCTGTCTTTAATTTAATCCAATCTACTTTGCTATTTTGTTTAATTGATCATCTAATCTTTCCTTTATATTTCTTTTGAATTAAAAATTCAATGTTTTTACGTAGTTGTATAGTTCAATTCCATTTTTTCCACTTGTATATACATATTTATCTGGGTTGCTAACTCAATGGTAGAGTACTCGGCTTTTAAGTGCGATTATGGTTTTTTACACATTTGAATGAAGTAACGAATTCGTCCAGACTTTTGGTAGAGTCTATAAGACCACGACTGATCCTGAAAGGTAATGGATGGAAAAAACCGCATGTCGTAATAAAATAAAATAATAAGAAAAATGGAATTGCATTTTCATTTTTCTTATTATATTCTTTCTTATTTTTATTTTATTTTAAGAAATTCACAGTTAGAGTTTGGTCTAGTGAATAAATGGATAGAGCTCTACGGCTCTAATTCTGGTAAAAAAAAAAAAAAGCAACGAGCTTTTATTCTTAATTTGAATAATTTCCCGATCTAATTAAACGTTAAAAATAACTTAGTGCCTGATGTGGGGAAGGGGTCTCCTGTAAATGGACCTTTGATTCTTTTTTTTATTCTTAAAAAAAAAATCCTACCTATTTTCTATTATGGATTGGAAACTAATGTGTAGAAGAAACAGTATACTGACAAAAAAAATTTCCAAAGTCAAAAGAGCGATCGGGTTGCAAAAATAAAAGATTTTTTATCCTCTGATAATTTATTTAATAGAACGAAGATAAACCTATTGGATAGTAGAAGGAGAGAGGAAAAAGATCTGTTGATTGGACTCTGTATTTCCGGGGTATATATTTTTTTCATACATGATACATACTCTGTTCTGACCGTATTGCACTATGTATAATTTGATAATACAAGAAATACCTATTGTTTCTGGTTCAAGTAGAAATTGAAGTCAATGGAAGAATTACAAGGATATTTAGAAAAAGGTAGATCTTGGCAACAATATTTCCTATATCCGTTACTCTTTCAGGAGTATATTTATGCACTTGCTCATGATCATGGTTTAAATGGTTTGATTTTTTATGAACCCGTAAAAGTCTTTGGTTATGATAAAAAATCTAGTTTATCACTTGTAAAACGTTTAATTATTCGAATCTATCAAAAGAATTCTTTGATTTCTTCGGTTAATTATTCTAACCAAAATTTATTTATTGGTCAGACTCACAACATTTTTTTTTATTCTCATTTTTATTCTCAAATTATATCAGAAAGTTTTGCAATTATTGTGGAAATTCCATTTTCCTTGCGATTAGTATCTTATTTAGAAAAAAAAGAAATACCAAAATATCATAATTTACGATCAATTCATTCAATTTTTCCTTTTTTAGAGGACAAATTATTGCATTTAAATTTTGTTTTAGATATACTAATACCTCATCCCATCCATATGGAAATCTTGGTTCAAATCCTTCAGTGCGGGATTCAAGATGTTCCCTTTTTACACTTATTGCAATTCTTTCTTCACGAATACCATAATTGGAATAATCTCTCCATTACTCAGAAGAAATCTATTTATGTTTTTTCGAAAGAAAATAAAAGATTCTTTTGGTTCCTATATAATTCTTATGTATTTGAGTGTGAAATTTTATTAGTGCTTATTCGTAAACAATCCTCTTATT